TGCGCTTCAATATAATTTCCGGGAGTAAGCGCTATGGCTTGTTTCCAATACTCCGCGGCTCGATTGAACCAAGCCTCCGCAATTTCAGAATCTCCCTGCCGAATGGCCTGTTCTCCTCGGTCAGAATAGGCGAGAAAATTCCTTCCATTAGAACCGTACTTGAGAGTTTCCTACCTCATACGGCTCAGCAGTCAATTCTTTTGGTGTCCCATTTTTTTCTCGAGTTAACCAAAAAAGGTTAATTCGATGAGTTTCAAACTTTCATTTTGATTAATAAAAACAATCCGTTTTATCTTTTCTCCCACCTTCAGAAGAATAAAGTGTAGGCATTCTACTATCGTTATAATTTTCTGAAAGGTAACTATCTCGGTTTTATCTATATATAGAATCTTTGAAAAAGACCTTCCCTCATAAGAAAGACTTACTATCTTTGGGATCTGATACTACACCGCTGCTCAATACTTTAGGGGATCGACTCTGTTACATAAGTTGATTCCTAACTTATGTCTCATATCTCATATTATGAGATAAGTAAGCAGTTCTTATTGTATCGGCCAAAAATAGCGCTAATTGATCTTTACGATGCTTCCTCTATCAATTAGATCTGTTATCCATAGAAGCAAGTATCTAGGCATATTTTTTTTTTCATATTTTTACTTCTATGAAGTTACTTTATTTGCTACAGCTGATAAAAATCGTTGTTTTGGACGATGCATATGTAGAAAGCCTATTTCTAGTGAATTTCTAGTAAATTTTGGTCTTTTTTTTTTCTTTCTATAGTGGAGATAGTCGCACGTAATGACAGATCACGGCCATATTATTTAAAGCTTGTGGTAAGAAAGGGTTTCGTTCTAGTGCCCGAAAATAATATTCCAAAGCTTTTGTGTGTTCTCCGTTACTTGTGTGAATAAGACCTATATTATAGAGTATATAACTTCGATCATAGGGATCAATTTCTAACCGCATAGCTTCGTAATAATTCTGTAAAGCTTCTGCATAATTTCCTTCGGATTGAGCAGACATTCGTTACGGTCGTCATTCAATTCAAAGAATCTCCGTTCCAGAACCGTACGTGAGATTTTCATCTCATACGGCTCCTCCCTTATGTGCATAATGAAAATAATACATAGAATAAAATAAGGAGTAAAATATTCTCATTATGAACTGAGCGGGGCTAGTGTTTTTACAAGAAATCTCTAGCCAACCTTTCTGCAAAAGATCTTTTCTTAACATCAAGCATGCTGATACTAGATAAAAATATTAAGTTAACTCCAACAATTTCTTTGTCCTCAATCTTTCTTAATCTCTAGGAATTAGTCACTTCAACAGTCTTCGATGGTTATACGGGTATCCAAAGTACGAACGAGATGGATGTTTGTTGTCCCAACCATTCTTCTTAGTTCCGATCCCCAAAAAGAAAAAAGGAGATAATTTCTAACAAAGTTTTCATGTTGTTGATTCCTAGGCGTAGTGCTTCTTCCTCTATGCCGACTATAGGTACTAGTGGGGTAGGGTTAACCTGCAATACGCAACCCCATAGACCTTAGTGTAACCTTTCGTTCAATGCTAGAATTGGCAATTGAAGCATCTGAGGCTGCATTAATCGGGGATACCCGACAGAAGGAATTGTTTTATTTAGAAACTTCACCTTCAACAAGCGTAGAGTCGAGTTCTTTCAAATCTTTCTATCCCGACTAATGTGTCTTTCTCCTAAGACTTGAAGCGATAAATAAAAATCAAACCACACCATCTCTGTAATAAGTAAATGCCTCTTTTTCTCCTGAAGTTGTCGGAATTATTTGTAATAAGATATTGGCTACAATTGAAAAGGTCTTATCAATAAAATTTCCAGTTATCCGGGATCTAGGCATAGGTAGAAATCCATTTTTTAATGTCTTTTAATTACCTCTCATGAGAAAACGATCCCACAAAAAAGTAGTTCTACAGTACAAAATAACATAAAAACAGACTGAATTAAAAAAAAAGATAGACTGAGCATTTGAAACGTTCCAATCCAATGATTTAAACCGATATAAATAATATAAATAGCAAAAAAGAACGTAAGGGCCTGGCCTGTTTTACAAACACAAATATCTATCGATCGTTATTGTTTTTAATCTTTATTTAACTTTAACAAAGAGTTTGGCATACAAAAAAAAATATCTTTATCCCCCAATTTCGAAGGAAAGTTCTTTATTTGAATTGAATTTGATTCAAAATTTTCTATTTTTCTTTTTTTTTATAGTTCGAATTGATTGTACATACCATATTTACTCAACAATCTAATACGAATGATTCGCGATTCACTCAGTTTCTGGGACATAATCATTATGTAGGAGAGATGGCCGAGTGGTTCAAGGCGTAGCATTGGAACTGCTATGTAGGCTTTTGTTTACCGAGGGTTCGAATCCCTCTCTTTCCGTACCTTCACTTAATTTATCAATATTATACTGATCGCAATGTATCAAATCCCATAACCACATAACAATGGATACCTTTA